GACGGACTTCTAAATTCTCATAGGGCCCCCCCGGAATTCCTTCCAGAGCCTGTTGAATAATTTTTATGGATTCCGCCATTTCACTGATTCGTACTAAATAACGAGCTAATGAGTCTCCTTCTTTTTGCCATTGGACTTCCCAATCGAATTCATCGTAACACTCATAATGATCAACTTTACGAAGATCCCATTGCATTCCGGAAGCTCGTAGCATTGGTCCTGATAAACCCCAATTTATTGCTTCCTCTCCACCAATAATGCCCACTCCTTCAACTCGTTCCAAAAAAATGGGATTCCGCGTAATAAGCTTTTGATATTCAACAACTCCTGTTAAAGAATAATCGCAGAAATCCAAACATTTATCTATCCAGCCATGAGGTAGATCAGCAGCTACTCCCCCGATACGGAAATAATTATGCATCATTCGCATACCTGTGGCAGCTTCGAATAGATCATATAGCAATTCCCTCTCTCTGAAAATATAGAAGAAAGGAGTCTGTGCACCGATATCCGCCATAAAAGGCCCAAGCCATAACAAATGAGAAGCTATACGACTCAACTCCAGCATAATGACTCTGATATAGCTGGCTCTTTTAGGTACTTGAATATTTCCCAATTGTTCTGGTGCATTTACCGTTATTGCCTCTGTGAACATAGTAGCTAAATAATCCCAACGTGTTACGTAAGGTAGATACTGTATAATTGTTCGGTTTTCCGCAATTTTTTCCATCCCTCTGTGTAAATAACCCAATACGGGTTCACAATCAATAACATCTTCACCATCTAGAGTAACGATGAGTCGAAGAACACCATGCATTGATGGGTGGTGAGGACCCATATTGACTATCATGAAGTCTTTTCTTATATCCGGTACAGTCATATGTTTTCTTCCCCGATTCATTATTTCATGAATTGCTGAAAACGAAACGAGGTTCATCAAAATTCAAGATCTAATAAAGCAAATAATTCAAACGAATTTTCAAATTAACGAGTTTTTGGTTCCCGAATATCCAACTGACCAATTAATTCTTTATAACGTACTCTATTTTTCTTTGACAAATAAGCCAGTATACGTTGACGTTTTCCCAGAATTTTCCGAAGACCTCTCTGAGATAAATAGTCTTTTCTGTGCAATTCCAAATGTGAAGTAAGTCTCCGTATCTTATTGGTGAAACTGAATACTTGAAATTCAACAGACCCTTTGTTTTTTTCTTTTTCTTCTTGCGGAATAACTGAGATGAATGAATTTTTTACCATAAAAAGAATTCTTCTCTCTCTCTCTTTTTTTTCTTTCTTTTCCACAGATATGGATTTTACCGATCAGGAATAATAATAATGCCAGTCATTTAGATCTGGTACACACAATAAAATAATCTGGATTTATTCATAGACTACTTTCTATCGAATCCAATTTTCAATTGGATTCGATAGAAGGAGATGGTACATTTCTACACCCACAAAAGGGAATGATTGGGACTTAAGAAAATTCTGCCGATTCATTCCTAGATCCAATTGATATGATACATCATTGAATCAGTATCATGTATCAGAATCTAATGTAACACAACGTGTGTGTACATTTGTATACCTTTATATACCGGATATGACACGTGATATAGATATATAGGAAATCCGCTATCAACTAATTCTGACTCGTGGATACATATGTATCCTTGACATACTGAAACGACTGCCATTATTGGTATCAAACCAGTAGCGATTCATACAAGCTAAATCTTCTAATCGATAATTGGGCCAAAGAAACAATTTGAATTGGATAAATTTATTTATATCTGTATCAAAATGCTTGTCCTCATCCAAAAATTGCACACAGTTCCTTACGTTGTTGCCATTGAAAAATACTGAATTTCTATTCACAACATTCTCATTCTCGGAATTCAAACAAATTAGAATTCTCAATTCTCTACGACGTCTAGGAGATGGAATATTTTCAGGAACAAGCAAAGCATAATGATTTTCATCTCCATTCACAAGTACCTTTCCATGTTGTGCAATGGATCTATCGAAATAATCTTCATCAACATATTTTTTTTCTCGGCATATTCGATTAGTTTGGTACTTATTCTTATGGACCAATGAAATACTTATGGTTTGATACATAATCCATTGTCCATCCCATTTTATAGACAGACGAACCGGTTCGATAATAAATATTCCCCTTTTTATCAATTCTGTAAGAGTTAGATCCTTCTGAATCAGCATTACATCCAGGCGCATTTCTCCTCTTTGAATAGAGGATATAGCAATTTCCCTTGGATTTATCAGCCTAAGCAGGAGACAATATACCTTGATATTATTGATCATTCTTTGATTCAAAGGATCATCCCATCTCAATTGAAAAAGCAAATACCTTTTCAGGAAGAAATCTAGTTGCGCTTCCTTATTGCTCTTGTATTGTCTTTTCTTTCTACGTTTTTTAATGTCTGATTCCGCGGAATCTTTTTCAAGATCTTTTTGTCGGTTTCGTGGATCTGATCCAAGATTCCCTTGACCCAGCTGTTCTTTTTCTTCTTGATTTCGATTCTCTAATTCAAGATATTCTTTTTGATTAGATGATAGACGAAGATCCTTTTTTTGATTTCTGTTGATGTTTTTATTTTCACTAATGTTTTCATTTCCATTCAAATTGAAAATAAGTAATTTGATTGGTATGATCCACGGTTTAATCTTATATGCATCATAAAGTAGCACAAATTCTGAGAAGAACCAGGGTTCTAGATTCGATATGGGACGATGTAGCATTTCTTCATTCATTCCCATCCAATCAAAAAAAAACCTTTTTTTTTGAGGGTTGATTTCTTGATGAATCGTGAGATAAAAAAGATCTTTCTTATCAATTATTTGATAATCATTAGTCCCAGTCTTAGTATTTTTATTAATGTTGGTTCCAGTATCTATATCGGTCCAAGTCTCAATATCGATATTCTTTCTAAGAAAAAAATTGAGAATTCTCCACTCCAAATATTTTCTATCCGGATTTTTCCCCGTATCAATAATAGACCCTTCCCCTAGATAATCATTAATAGCTATACCCCCGGGTACATAAAATGATTCGGGTTTAGGCATGTTGTAATTATATGGAATCTCTCGGTCTCCATTTACTTGGAATGGCGATCCATAAATATATGAGCCCTTCCTGTCTTCATAATGAATATATTTATGTGATAAAAGATCATATCTGTAGTGTTTTTTAAATTTTTCTTTTTGACTCGGTAATGAGTTCACTACATAATTCTTTTTTTTCTCGTAATGAATTAATTGGTCTTTTTCTTTTTCATATGAATCTTTTTTTGAGTCTTTATTTTGAATCATACGACGTTGATTGACTCTATTTCGCCATTTTTGCGGTACTAATTTAGACCATCTAGTCTGAGATAAATTGTATTGATAATGACCCCTTAACCAATTTTTCCATTCATTCATTCCAGAATTCGGAAGTTTCTTAGACCTTGATTTGGCATCCAATATTCCTCGTGTCCCAAAATGGTCCTTTATTCTATCCTTAAGAAAAAGATATGCTCCGCGATATTGAAGTACAGATCTCAAGTAATACTTATTAATAACTTGGATTTGTGATAAATTGTAAAATACATATGCTTGGGACAAGGAAGATAAGTCACAATAAATCTGTGATTTATTATTACTAATATTAGAAAGAGACTTTTTTATAGTCGAAATAAAGTGAATTGCATTTTGATTTGTTTCATCAATTCCTTCTTTATTTCTTTCATCATTGTAAATGTCTTTGTCGATAATTTTTATTGTTGATTCAAATTCAAGGAAAAGTTGTGCATTTATTCTGGGAATATTAATGTTACATAGAAAGATATCCATATAGATTCTTTCAATGAAAGATTTCATAAAATAGTGCCATTTACGTATTAATCGGGCACCTCCTCTTTTTGATATCTGCCAAATATGTTTCTGTGATTCCGATCTTTTATCATCACAACCTGTCTCGTTAGGACTAATCTTTCTATTTGGAGTTAGAAATATTTTTCTCTTGTCTTTTGTAATCCTTTCTATTTTATTTCGGATTGTGGTTGTCCTATCAGCCAGATCCTTCATTTTTTTTTCTGTCAGTGAATAATTTGTCCAATCCACAGATCTAATTCGAATGATCGATTCATGGTTAATCTTATTACTAATTATAGAATCTTTTCTATTTTCATTCGGTTCATATACTTTCCTCAATCCAAATAAGAAAATTGGATTTACTTTTGCAAACTCTTTTATTATTCTTTTTATAAATAGAACTGTTTTGAGAATCCATCTTGTTTTTTCTTTTAAGACCCTTAGAAACCCTTTTTTTCTTTCTCCTAAAGCTCTTAGAACTAGAAAACATTTCTTTTTCACTTTTCTAATTTTTTTTTCGAGTTCTTTCCAAATGGGGTCAAAAAAGGAAGGTCGTTTTCGGGGAGAACCAAAAGGTAGTTCAGTTTCCATCCCCCAGACTGTTAAAAAACCAAAATTTTCTTTTTTTCCTTTCTTTTTCATTCGATCTCTATGATCGAATCGTAGCTTAGATCTGTGCCAAGGTTTCAGACAGAAAGGAAATAGGATTTTTATTTGAATACCGTCTGTTAGCCAGTCTTTCGGAAATTCTGTTTCTGATAATTGAACACCATTATAGGTGCATTTAACATGCATTTCTCTATTCCACTCCTTCCAATCCTCGTACCACTCGGGGAATTGAAATAATAACATACGGCCGAGATTTTTAGCTATTATCAATGAAGGCAATACGATGTATTTTCTAAGAATCGATTGTGTTACTAACATAGAACCTCTTATTGCTTGAGCAAATAGAATAGTATCCCAATTTTCTGCTATTGCTATCCGTTCATTCTCGTCCTTTTTCTCCTCCTTTGTTTTTTCCTTTTCTTTTGCCTCTTTTTCCTCAGAATCCGAAGTTTTTAATTCCGGACCTTTCCCCACCCAATTCCTAAAAATTAGGTTCATCATTCCGGAGATATCAA